ATGATCCCTCTAGAAGAGGGGATTTATAAAAAATCCTTCTAGTTACTTCGTTCTCTATTTCTAATTGCGCGAATCTTGAGGAAAGAAATTTTTGTTTCCACCCGAGCTGAAACAATATGTCGATGGCTTTAGGAAACCAAAGCCATCGTTTAATAGCTATTTCGCTTCAACCTATACAAACAAAAAATTGAAGATCTAGTTACGATTAGAAGTACACTTTTGTATCTTCCTCCATGGATTCTTTACTCATTCAATTGAAAGTCTTGATCCAACCAAAAAAAAAATTATGCTTCGCGATTCCATACCCCGATGTTCAAATTTCTAATTGATCCTTGGGTACAAATCACGAAAATGTATATTCTTCCTCAAATCGGTTATTGAGAGGTAAAGGATTAAATCCTTTCTAAGAAATAGAGTTTTTAATTGGAAATTGGAACGGAATATGAATAAAACCGAAAGACCCTTTAACTATTTAAGTTGTTAATAGAACGAATCACACTTTTACCACTAAACTATACCCGCTACATTGTAATTATTGTATATGAAAGGACCATTTGTCGAACAAGAGCATTATACGCAATCAAGATAGGATAAGAACAAAATCATTCAATTATTCAATTATTAAATTAGAGTGTTGACGTGTTTCGATGGGGAAACGTAATGAGATAGGAAAATGAAAGCCCATTGAAATAAAGAGCTCCATCTCGTGTTGGGGGAATTTTTGAGTGTCAGGTCTGCCCCGAAAGAACTATTGAAGTCATAGCATAACAAGAAATTCTCCAAGAATCTATAGCTCTATTTTTTTTTTCTAAATTAAGAAAATGAAAGGAAAAGAAATAATCATAAGAAATGGGATTTATATCTTATATCATAGGAATAGCCCCAGTTCCTATTGTTCTTGCTTCAATACAATAACAAGTATTTTTGTTTTCAAATCAGATAAAATATTTCATCAAGGATTCATTGGAACAAAACAAGAAACGGCCTGGCTCGGTACTGACCAGGCCAGGCAGGGGAATAAAAGAAAGGACCTTTCGAATGAAATCAAAAGGGTATTCGGTATTCTTTCATTTTTTCTATTGGAGATATTCCCGTTATCTAAATAAAATTAGAATTGAATTGCTGATAAACAGATAAAATTTTTCTTTTTTTTTTTTTATAGAATAATTGTATTTATAGAATAAATAAAATAAAGAGAATAAATAAAATAAAGAAAAAGAAATACTTTTTCTTTACTTCATGGGTAACATAGTAATTATCCCTTTTCAATTGGGAGAGATGGCTGAGTGGTCTAAAGCGGCGGATTGCTAATCCGTTGTACGAGTTTTTCGTACCGAGGGTTCGAATCCCTCTCTTTCCGTTTCTTCTGATGCCTTGATATTTTCTTTCGAATTAAAAAAAAAAGAGGTTCAATATTTTTTTTTCTCATAGTTCACTCTCTGGAATAGAGAAAAAAAAATTAATAAAAATCAAACAAAGAGAAATCTTTTCTTTTTTTAGTCTTCACGTCCAGGATTACGCCCTGGATCATTAGATAGGAATCCGAAGATGAAGAGAGAAACAAAGAATATCACTACTGTGTAAACGAAGAGTTTGAGAGTAAGCATTACACAATCTCCAAGATAAGATCATTTTTGGGAAAAAGGGAATAGACTATCCATTTTTATATCACATATTCTATTTTTACACCAAACGAATAAATGAAATGAAGTGGTTTATAGATATAGATAAAGAAAGAATTTGTAGAACTTCATTTCTAATAGAATAATAGAATATTTCGGTATCAAAATTCTCTTTCATACTCACAATTAGTTATTGTGGGGGACGTTCCTTGTTCACTGGAAGTGGAAGGTCAAAATGAGTAAATGAGATGATTCATCGCGCCCATCCAAAAATTTCCATGTTTGAATCGAGGGTTCATAATGTAAGACTTATCTGATCTTATCAATTGTTAGAATTTTTTTTTATTGCATTTTTTTATTGAATAAATCATGAATGTTTGTGGGACAGTATTAAAGAAAGATCTCATCGAAAACTTACAGCAGCTTGCCAAACAAAGGCTAAGAGAAAAAAGAGCACGGGTATGACTGGCATAACATCTACGATTGGATTGAAAAAAGCATAAGCCTCGGGTAATTTAGCAAAGAAAAAACTACTCGAATGAAAGGCAGAATTAAGACAGATACAGATCAAATTAAAGATATTAAGCATAACAAACATTTCATTCTTGGAGATAATTGTATTTTGATTGAGTTATCAATATAAGGAAAAATTAAGAAAGTGGACAAAAGAATTCTGCTTTTATTTTGACGCACCCAATCAAAAATCCCTCAATTCTCACACGAAAATAGAAGGAATCATACTTTCATACAATATCTTAATTGAATTCTATGTAATGATCAATAAATTAAGTTTCATTCTACAACTACATGTGTCAAATCTTAGCAACAATCTAATGGATTCCATAGATATTTGGGCGGGAATTGACGAACAACCGATACCGATATTAGTGTTTATTTGTGTTGAAAAAAAAAAATGGGGCGTGGCCAAGTGGTAAGGCAACGGGTTTTGGTCCCGCGACTCGGAGGTTCGAATCCTTCCGTCCCAGAGCATTCCGATTTTCTCATAACAAAACATAATACAATAATAAGAAAGATTGTTCTCTTTAACAATCCTCTATCTTTAGAGTGTAATGTTGAATACAATGCGATTCCCCTTTTTGATTTCTATTTCTAATGATTTTTTTTTTTGAATCATATCTTTCTTTCTCACAAATAGAATTGAGTACCAATGACATGCAGATATAACTAAACCTATTTGTGATCGAGGTAAGATGGGAACATGGCTCAATGTATAATATAATGAAAAAAAAGGATGGGCCGTTCGGTGTATGCGCGTTTGGCTCATATATTGAGGTTACTTACTTAGATAAACTTTTATTTTTTTGAATTTTCAATGCTGCCTTCTGAATCGAAATGTGAAAGAAAAGCCTTTATATTCCCTATCTCTAAAGTAATATAAGGTACTAATTCTCTATTGATCCTGAATTCTAAACTGTTTCATTCATAAAATATGGGGTTAATAAAATGGAATCCTTGTCGAGACTTCTCCAGATAAATATCCGTCCATACCCTGTAGAAAAATAAAGAAATGAAATAAAGTATGGATTACTATGTTCCGATTGAGCCAATGACTATTCATGATTCCATATTGAATCAACTCCATACTGGTTCCAAATGAGAGGAATGTTATGGTAAAACTTCGTTTAAAACGATGTGGTAGAAAGCAACGTGCGACTTGAAGGACATGATCAGCTGTGGATTCTTACATCCATCATTTTGTTATATAGGAAGGTGCTCTTGACTCGACATAATTTGTTCTGTTCTACTAGAACCCTATTTTGTTTTAGTTCGGTTTAAGTAAATAGTACACAATGGAGCTCGAGAAGAAATGATTGATTCATTTTTCAGAGGCAAGGATCTAGGGTTAGTGTCAATCAAAAAGTTGTTCCAACTTCGTAAGTATATCTTCGATATAGAAATCAAAAGGATCCAATTCTAACAAAAATTCCTTTTGGATTTGAAACTTTTGTTGGAGTTGAGAAAACTATTTCGATCAAAAGTGTATCACACGGGAATCAATCGTTCGTACGATTTTTCGATAGAAATAAATCACAAAGGGTATGTTGCTGCCATTTTGAAACGATTAAGGATCACCGAAGTAATGTCTAAACCTAACGATTCAAAACAAAACAAAGATAAAAGATCCCGTAACAAGACAACGCCATTTTCAACTGTCTCAACAATTGGAGCCGAATAAGGAATCCAAAAAATAGATTCTAAACGAGACAAAAAAAGGGGGTTAGAGACAGCTCAATAAATGAAATGCCAAGGTCTTAAGGAGTTTCCCTTTAACGCTTTGATAATTATTCAACTTGAGTTATAAGTACGAATGATTTTTTTTGGGGAAGCGGGAAGGAAGAAGAAAAGAATCAAAGCATAGTCTAATTGAATTGATTTGCTGATTTTATGGATCTATTTGCCACTCTATAACTCTATAATATAAATAAAATGAAATAAATTGAATCATTTTTTCTCGAGCCGTACGAGGAGAAAACCTCCTATACGTTTCTAAGGGGGGCATTGTTTATCTACATCTATCCCAATGAGCTATCTATCGAATCGTTGCAATTGATGTTCGATCCCGAAGAGAAGGAAGGGATCTTCGGAAAGTAGGTTTTTACGATCCGATAAAGAATCAAACTTATTCAAATGTTCCCGCGATTCTATATTTCCTTGAAAAAGGCGCTCAACCTACAGGAACCGTTCATGATATTTCAAAGAAGGCAGAGATAGTTAAGGAACTTCGCGTTAATTAAACGAAATTGAATTTTTGAAATAGAAAAAAACAAAAAATATGAAAATTCAAAGATGAGGTGGCTTGTAGGCTAGCTTTGTGTAATTTTTTCTTCACCGTCCCCCCTCTATTTTCCTCGGTTTCTTGCTCTATTCATACTTCTCTTATTTACTATTTTATTTATTTTGACTATTTACTATATTTATTGCTCCCGTACGGCTTCATCTTATCTTCATATTATAAAAAAAAAAAAAAACTAACGACAAAAAGATTTTCTATGTGATATGAGAGGAATAGAAAAAAGATCGAGTGAATAGATGAACTAAGGGGATCTATCAATTTTTTGGATTCCCCTCAATCGGGTGGTTTTTGTTGAGACTCCAAAAAATAGGTTGAGCTCGCTTATTGTACCTTTATGGATATTGAATAAACGCGAGATTTTCTTCTGAACTTTTCTTTATTGAATTTATTTCTTTTTTCGATCCAAACTTATTTATTATCTATGTAGTGCCAATCCAACACAAGTCCCCCCCTTTTTTTTATTTAAATATTGAAAATGGAAATTCCATTTCTTTTGTTTTTGTTTTCTCAACGTTCATATTGACAATAGTGTATTGAATAAATATAATTCGATGGTGGATAAATAGATCTATTTCTTTTTATTTCGACCCATAAAGAAGTTTTCTTTTTTACTTCATGCCATGTAAATGGTGGGTTACTTGAATTTAAATTGATGTGACACAAGAAGTCTCTTCGGAATGAAAAAAAAAAATGAAAATCAAAAAGGCAGTCTATCAAATTTCTAGATTTATCCGGCAATCTTTTCTATTTTCATTTCATCTGATCCGTTCATTTTTATGTTCACAACCAACTATAATATAAAATAGAAATATACAAAGAATTTTTTTGAGATTTGTTATTTGTTGTGTTTCTAGTTCAATGTTTTGATGGGGTCGTGCAATCCAATCTCTTTCTTTTTATTTTGATTCCGATCGTATCTACACACCAAAATTACATTAATTCGGGTTGCTAACTCAACGGTAGAGTACTCGGCTTTTAAGTGCGGCTAGAATCTTTTACACATTTGGATGAAGCAACGAATTCGTCCATACCATTGGTGGAGTTTGTAAGACCACGACTGATCCTGAAAGGGAACGAATGGAAAAAACAGCATGTCGTATCAATGAAGAACTCTAAGAGTACTTCATCCTTACCGGATCAGTACAAAATCCTGTTTGAATTCTTAGAGCGGTACAAAAAAATAACTTCATGGTTGGGTCGAGTGAATAAATGGATAGAGCCGCAAGGCTCCAATTATAGGGAAGCAAAAAGCAACGAGCTTCTGTTCTTAATTCGAAAGATTTCCCGATCTAATTAGACGTTAGAAATGTATTAGTACCTGATTCGGGAAAAGGTTCTCCCATAATAAGTGGATTTTCTATTTTTTTTTTGAATCCTAACTATTAACTATATCCCTCGTCTAGGGTGTAGATGAATGTGTAGAAGAAACGGCATATTGATAAACAGAATTGATTCTAAAGTCAAAAGAGCGATCGAGTTGCAAAAATAAAGGATTTCTCACTATTCCTAATAACGAACACAAACCTATTGGATGGAAAAAAAAAAAAGAGAATCCGTTGATTACCTTATTTGTCTCCAAGGTATCTCTTCTTTTCTTACTATATACCATACCTTGTTTTGACTTTATCGCACTATGTATCATTTGATCACCCAAGAAATCCCCTGCCTTTGGTTCAAATCTAATTTCAAATGGAAGAATTAAAGGGATATTTAGAAATAAATAGATTTCGGCAACAAGACTTCCTATATCCACTTCTATTTCAGGAGTATATTTATGCACTTGCTCATGATCATGGTTTAAATGGATCAATTATTTATGAACCTATCGAAAATTTAGGTTATGACAACAAATCCAGCTCACTAGTTGTGAAACGTTTAATTACTCGACTGTATCAACATAAGCATTTGATTAGTTTTGATAATGATTCTAACCAAAAAAAATTTGTTGATCATAAGAATAATTTTGATTCTCAAATGATATCAGAGGGTTTTGCAGTCATTGTGGAAATTCCATTCTCACTGCGATTAGTATCTTCCCTAGAAGGCAAAGAAATAGCAAAATCTCAAAATTTACGATCAATTCATTCAACATTTCCCTTTTTCGAGGATAAATTATCACATTTAAATCATGTGTTAGAGATACTAATGCCCCACCCCACGCATCTGGAACTCTTGGTTCAACTCCTTCGCCGTTGGATACAAGATATTCCCTCTTTGCATTTATTGCGATTCTTTCTCTACGAGTATCAGAATTGGAATAGTTTTATTACTAAAAAAAAAAAATACATTTCCGTTTTTTCAAACGAGAATCAAAGATTCTTCTTGTTCTTATATAATTTTCATGTATATGAATGGGAATCCATATTTGTTTTTCTCCGCAAACAATCTGTTCATTTACGATCAACATCTTCTAGAGCCTATCTTGAGCGAACACATTTTTATAGAAAAATAGAACATTTTTTGGTAGTTTTTCGTAATGCTTTTCAAACCAACCTATGGTTGTTTAAGGATCCTTTCATGCATTATGTCAGATATCAAGGACAATCCATTCTGGCTTCAAAAGGAACTCCTCTTCTGATGAATAAATGGAAGTATTACCTTGTAAATTTCTGGCAATGTCATTTTGATTTGTGGTCTCAATCGGATAGGATTCATATAAACCAATTATCCAAACATTCCTTTTATTTTCTGGGCCATCTTTTAAGTGTACGACTAAAGCCTTCTGTGGTAAGGAGTCAAATGTTAGAAAATTCCTTTATTATAGATATTGCTATTAATAAGTTTGATACTATAGTCCCAAGAATTCCTTTGATTAGGTCATTGGCTAAAGCGAAATTTTGTAACGTATCGGGGCATCCCATTAGTAAGCCGGCTCGGACTGATTCATCAGATTCTGATATTATCGATAAATTTGGGCGGATATGCAGAAATCTTTCTCATTATTATAGCGGATCTTCAAAAAAAAGTAGTTTGTATCGAGTAAAGTATATCCTTCGACTGTCGTGTGCTAGAACTTTGTCTCGTAAACACAAAACTACTGTACGTTCTTTTTTGAAAAGATTA